AAAAAAGTAATCTTTCTCGATAAAGTCGGTTGATTAGGACAAAGTAGTATCCTTTTTGAACCATACATGCACCTTTGGATGCATACGGTTCAAAAAAAAATTGCGAAAAAAAAAGAATCAATATATCAATTTCAGTTTTATTTCTTTTTTCTGTAACGGGTTTTTTAATGAGGGTCCTCCATTATAAAAAAATAAGATTAATTTTGCCTCTAAAAAAAAGAATTTACTGAACTTATTAAACTAACCTCTCATTGATGTATTGTTTCATCGAGATTCAAATCCCGATGTCATTTTCTTGTTCCTGAATGGGCCCTTTCCATTCTTTTAGGTTCATGGTCTACTCCGGGAAAAGATTTGTCCGAATTCTATTTGCACATATAGGACAAATGGTCTCAGTACCACTTTTTTTGTTATATGAATTTTTTTTATTTTAAATTCATTTCCTTGCTTTTCCCAAACTATTTGATGTATTTATCATACAATTTCATTCATTCGAAGGAAATTTTGGATCATTTTTAGTATAAAAATCTATGATACAAGTGGTATATTATATTACTCATTTTTACCGATTTGGTATTTTCTGAACGGAGCCTGGATACTTTACTTTCCCAGTCCAAATAAACCATAAATTCTTATAAATTGATAATAAGGATCCCTAATAGAAATTAATCTAATTGCACTTCACACTCCAAATGATTGGTGGTTCACTCAATATTTCTTGGGCAAAACAGAGGATATCTCGATCGGGGGAGAAAACGGGTAAATTCCATATGACCCAATATGTCTGACAAGTCGTACTATACGTCAACCCAAACCGCATCTTCCTCTCCAGGACTCCGAAAAGGTACTTTTGGAACACCAATGGGCATTAATTAAAGAAAAAAATTAACTACTATACTTCACTACTTCACTTTAATATAGAAACGTAAGAGTCAATGCTTTATTGTCTTTATCCCTTTTTCTATTTGATACATAACATAGATTGGAAGGCCTCATAGAGTAAGACACAATGAATAAAGAAAAAATTTAAAGGGGGGGATCCACCATTCGAATGATGAAAAAGGATCCACCTATTCGTTCCAAAAAATGGGATCAATTCTCCCATTGCGTATTGTTACTTATTGAGTATAGAATAGATCTGCTTCCCTTTGTTCTTTTCTTACGAACAGATATTTTCAATGGAATGAAATAAATATTAAACCTTTCCGATACAAAGTCCACTGAAAAAGTTAGGCATATAGTATATATATAGTGTTTTCAAATGCGATAAAATAAAGTGACATAGTGTCTATTTTTTTTTTTTTGCTAAAGAGGTATTTCCATGGGTTTGCCTTGGTATCGTGTTCATACTGTCGTATTGAATGATCCCGGTCGATTGCTTTCTGTTCATATAATGCATACAGCTCTTGTTTCTGGTTGGGCTGGTTCGATGGCTTTATACGAATTAGCGGTTTTTGATCCTTCTGACCCCGTTCTTGATCCAATGTGGAGACAAGGTATGTTCGTTATACCCTTCATGACTCGTTTAGGAATAACCAATTCCTGGGGCGGTTGGAGTATTTCCGGAGGAACTATAACGAATCCGGGTATTTGGAGTTATGAGGGTGTGGCGGGGGCACATATTGTGTTTTCTGGCTTGTGTTTCTTGGCAGCTATCTGGCATTGGGTATATTGGGACCTAGAAATATTCAGTGATGAACGTACAGGAAAACCTTCTTTGGATTTGCCCAAGATCTTTGGAATTCATTTATTTCTTTCAGGGTTGGCTTGCTTCGGCTTTGGTGCATTTCATGTAACAGGTTTGTATGGTCCTGGAATATGGGTGTCTGATCCTTATGGACTAACTGGAAAAGTACAAGCTGTAAATCCATCGTGGGGCGCGGAAGGGTTTGATCCTTTTGTTCCGGGAGGAGTAGCCTCTCATCATATTGCAGCGGGTACACTGGGCATATTAGCGGGCCTATTCCATCTTAGTGTCCGTCCGCCTCAACGTCTATACAAAGGATTACGTATGGGCAATATTGAAACTGTACTTTCCAGTAGTATCGCTGCCGTTTTTTTTGCAGCTTTCGTTGTTGCTGGAACTATGTGGTATGGCTCAGCAACTACGCCAATCGAATTATTTGGTCCTACTCGTTATCAGTGGGATCAGGGATACTTTCAACAAGAAATATATCGAAGAGTTAGTGCCGGGCTAGCTGAAAATCTTAGTTTATCGGAAGCTTGGTCTAAAATTCCCGAAAAATTAGCTTTTTATGATTACATTGGTAATAATCCAGCAAAAGGGGGATTATTCAGAGCGGGTTCCATGGACAACGGAGATGGAATAGCTGTTGGATGGTTAGGACACCCTGTCTTTAGAGATAAAGAAGGGCGTGAGCTTTTTGTACGTCGTATGCCTACTTTTTTTGAAACATTTCCGGTAGTTTTGGTAGATGAAGACGGAATTGTGAGAGCTGATGTTCCTTTTAGAAGGGCAGAATCCAAATATAGTGTTGAACAAGTGGGTGTAACTGTTGAGTTCTATGGTGGTGAGCTTAATGGAGTAAGTTATTCTGATCCTGCTACTGTGAAAAAATATGCTAGACGCGCCCAATTAGGTGAAATTTTTGAATTAGATCGGGCTACTTTGAAATCTGATGGTGTTTTTCGTAGTAGTCCAAGGGGTTGGTTCACTTTTGGGCATGCTACATTTGCTTTGCTCTTCTTTTTCGGACACATTTGGCACGGCGCTAGAACCCTGTTCAGAGATGTTTTTGCTGGTATTGATCCAGATTTGGATGCTCAAGTAGAATTTGGAGCATTCCAAAAAATCGGGGATCCAACTACAAGGAGACAAGTAGTCTGATACGACATTTCTGTGGTATCTTTCGCCTTTCTTTTTTTATTTATTTTTTTATTTATTTATTTAAAATTTAAAACCAGAGAAATCTTGACTTGAATCACCATGTTTTCTTTGACCCTTTTTCTTTCTTTTCTTTATATGGTAAATGATACAAAATAGGTGTGGAAGCTATAATTGTAAACCACGATCAAATCTATGGAAGCATTGGTTTATACATTCCTTTTAGTCTCGACTTTAGGGATAATTTTTTTCGCTATCTTTTTTCGAGAACCACCTAAGGTTCCGACTAAAAAAATGAAATAATTTTGGAAATGATTTAATTGAAGTAATGAGCCTCCCAATATGGGAGGCTCATTACTTCAATTAGTCTCCGTGTTCTTCGAATGGATCTCTTAGTTGTTGAGAGGGTTGACCAAAAGCGGTATATAAGGCGTACCCAGTAAAGCTTACAAGTAAACCAGATATGGAGATGGCGACTAGGGTTGCTGTTTCCATTTTTAGATAATTAAAAACAAGATCACAAAGGATCTACAATAAGATCATTTATTTACAACTACAACGGAATAGTATACAAAGTCAACAGATCTCAACCAATCATTAAATAGGATTTATGGCTACGCAAACCATTGAGGATAGTTCTAGATCTAGGCCAAGACAAACTACTGTAGGGAGTTTATTGAAACCGTTGAATTCAGAATATGGTAAAGTAGCTCCGGGCTGGGGAACTACACCACTTATGGGGGTTGCAATGGCCCTATTTGCGATATTCCTATCTATTATTTTGGAAATTTATAATTCTTCCGTTTTACTGGATGGAATTTCAATGAGTTAGGTTTATAAGAACTATGAAATCATAGTCTTTTCATCAAAGAATAAAACAAATTACTTTACTTAAAGATTTGGATTTCTAGACATTCTGGTAGTTTGATCGTGGATTTTTTTTTGTTTCGGTATTTCCGGAATATGAGTGTGTGACTTGTTATAATTGATCCTATTGATAATACATAGAAAAGGCCTGTTATCTCTATCAAGACGATTCTGCCTCGTCGGATATTAATTCTAGTATCCGGAGCACGAAATATATAGAATAGATCAAGAAAAGAAATATTTGAACTATGATTCATACCTACTATTCAGACCTCGTAACCGGACTCAAAAAAAAATTCAAACAAATAGGTATTTCCTAAATTAAGCGAATTTGACTCCTTCAGATTTATTTTGACCGAAGGACAACTTTTTCTCTAGATTTTGTTGAGTCATTACATCCATTCATTCAATAAGTGATCATCAAATGGTTCTTACTCAGAGAACCTTTGAGTTTAGCTTGGGGCTAAATCATCGTGGTTCCAGTATGAATCTGAGGTTTCAATTGATTCATAGGATCTCAACAAGAGAATTCCTATCAATAGTAAAACAAAAGTAAATCCGCATTACACACAAAAAAAAATAAATCAAATACAAATAACAAATAAAAAAATAGGGAAGAGAAGATTCAAGAGGCCTGTAACGATCAATATAAAGAAAAACAGATGAGCCAACTTGATATTTTTTGGCATTATCATCACAAAGAAGAAATTAAGGATTTTTGTTACTTAATACCTTATACCTTCGAGGCAAATCAAATCAATCAAATAGCTAATGAAGTTTTGAACTTTTTATTACATATCCATTGGTATCATTATTTGTGTGTTTTCGCTTGAGCCGTACGAGATGAAATTTTCATATACGGTTCTAAGAGGGGGAGTCACTCCGGATTACCTATCTCAATAAAGTATATGATTGGTTTGAGGAACGTCTCGAGATTCAGGCGATTGCAGACGATATAACTAGTAAATATGTTCCTCCTCATGTCAACATATTTTATTGTTTAGGGGGAATCACACTTACTTGTTTTCTAGTACAAGTAGCTACGGGTTTTGCTATGACTTTTTACTATCGTCCAACCGTTACAGAGGCTTTTTCCTCTGTTCAATACATAATGACTGAGGTCAACTTTGGTTGGTTAATTCGATCAGTTCATCGATGGTCAGCAAGTATGATGGTTCTAATGACGATCCTGCACGTATTTCGTGTGTATCTCACAGGTGGATTTAAAAAACCGCGCGAATTGACTTGGGTTACGGGCGTCGTTTTGGCTGTATTGACTGCATCTTTT